GATTGAAGGTAATGTCAGAATTTGATATTTCTAGATATAATTCCTTCATCTATTCACTTGATCTTTTTTCTATCCATCTTATATCAATAAGATAGATTAAGGGGCAGTAGTAGAGAAAGTTATACAAAGCTATATACGAGTCATCCCCCCCTCGTTTTTTGTATTTCATTGATTGAATTTGAATTTCGTTTGATTAAGACGAAGTTCCGTAAAAACCTCCGCTTTCTTTGAAATATCATGAACAGTTCCTGTAGGTTGAGCTCCTTTTTCAAGGAAATATAGAATAGCAGGAACATTTGAATAAGTTTGATTCTTTATCGGATCATAAAAACCCACTTTCCGAAGATCTCTTCCTTCTCTTCGGGATCGAGCATCAATTGCAACGATTCGATAGACGGCTCATTGGGATAGATGTAGGTGAACAATACCCCCCCCCCCCTAGAAACGTATAAGAAGTTTTCTCCTCGTACGGCTCGAGAAAAAATGATTCAAAGTTATGTCGATGTATAGAATTCCAATGGCAAATAGATCTATAAAATCATCAAATTCATTAGACTATGATTTAATTTAAGTCCTTTTTTTTGTTCTTCTTTCCCCAAAAATATAAAATCATTCGTACTCATAACTCAAGTTGGATAACTCTCAAATAGCTCAAAGGACAACCCTTAGGCATTTCATTTATTGAGCGGTCTCTAACCCCCTTTTTGTTTGTCTCGTTTAAAATCTATTGTATTCGTCATTCTGATCCTAATCCTAGTTTTTGAGACAATTGAAAACGGCGTTTCCTTGTTCCGGGATCCTTTATTTCTGTTTTAAATCATTGGGTTTAGACATTACTTCGATGATCCTTAATCCTTTCAAAATGGCAGCAACATACCTTTTTTTTGTGATTTATTTTTATCAAAGAATCATACGAACGGTTGATTCCCGCACGATACACTTTTGATTGAAAGTGTTCTACAAATTCAAACAAATTTTCTTTTTGGATTTTAAACTTGCTTGAATTGTATCCTTTCGTCTATATCGAAGATATACTTACAAAGTATTTCCAACTTCTTGATTGGCACTAACCCTAGATCCTTGCCCCCGAGAAATGAATCAATACTTTCTACTCGAGCTCCATCATGTACTATTTACATTACAACCCAACAAAAAAAGAAAAGAGGGGTTCTTCTAGTGGAGCAGAACAAACGATGTCGAGCCAAGAGCACCTTCATTCCTATATAACTATATAATAAAATTTGAATATAAAAAAATGGTGGGTGTAAAAATCCACAACTGATCATGTCCTTCAAGTCGCACGTTGCTTTCTACCACATCGTTTCAAACGAAGTTTTACCATAACATTCCTCTAGTTTGGAGCCGGTATGTAATTGATTCAATTATGGAACCATGAATAGTCATTGTTTTAGTCGGTACATAGTAATCTATACTTGTTTCTTTTTTTTTATGGATGTGTAGATATTTTTCTGAAGATGTCTCATCAAGAATTCAACTTAATCCCGTATTTTATTGTATGAATGCAACATTTTTTATTAGATTTTCTTATATCTATAATCTAGATAGATTATCTATCTATAAAATGATTTATATTTTTATATCTTTTATACCTATAAAATTACATATAAATATAAAATTAGATATTCTAATATCTATAATTTATCTATAATATATCTATAATATATAAATAGTATAATAATAGAATATCTATAATATATAAATAGTATAATAATAATAGAATATCTATAATTATATATATATTATTATAAATATTCTAAAATAATTATAGATATGATAAAATATAATATTATTATATATTTTATAATACATAATATAATAGACATTTATATTTATATATTTATAAAAATTTTTATAAAAATCAAATTTATATAAAAATAAAAGGATACAAATATAAAATAAATGAGTTATTTTTGAATCTGCATCTTCAAGTGACACAATAGGATAGATTCATCAATCTAATACTTCTTCAAGTACGAAAGACTAATCTAATAATAAATCATTACAAATATTTAATTGAAAAAATTGACTACTTCGACATCATTACATCATTATTTGAGTTGAATAAAGTTTTACAAACAATAAAAAAAACCGCATTTGATCCTTATAAATAAGAGAGATAAATCCATGTTTCGTTTTGAACTGAACCAACAATGATTTAAAGCAAATAGATAGATCAAAAACAAATCCAATTTCTCTTCGTTTTTTTTCGTGAAGAAGATTTAGATCCTTATTCTTTCATATGATTGATAAAATAAGAACCGAAAGAATAGGAGATTTCTGTATCTTAGACTGAACAATTGTTACTGAAAGTAATTATGGATATTCTATGTGAAATATTTTAATTTAAAAAATTTTAAAGATCATAAATCTTTTTCACGAAAATCGAAACCTCATTGTCGCTGAAATAGAACGATAACAAATACATACATCTAAAAATTTCCTTCCTCATTTTTTAGGTATTTTGTTATATTTTGTTTGACTTGAGGTTCAGTAATCTTTCTGTAATTTTTCCATAAGAATCTTTCCATAAAGTAAAAAGTAAATAGAATGTATGAATTGCCCCGTCTGAATTGTTACATAGATTTACAATAATAGATTTACAATAATTCATTAGAGCCAAAGACGAAATACCTAAAACTGAGGTTCAAAGAAAATGGATTTGTTACATATGTAACTTGATTGTTTGTTAATGAGATTTGTACAGACACCGATATTGAAATTGATACCTTCCACTACTGATCTATTTACTGATCTATTTCACAAATAATATGGGATGATGAATCATAAATAAAAAAAAAGATCCTCTTTTACGGGATGCTAGACTATCTTGTCTAGGTACAAAGCCAAACGAGTCTTTGTTCCTATTTTTATTTTAGTTTCCCCTAACCTAGCCTTAAGAGATTTAATCCCATTAATTGAATTCCATTAGTACCAAGAAAACCCTCTTGTTTATTTTTTAATAAAACAATCCACAGAGAATTAATAATTAGGCTACCTCATTTAAGGGATAGGGAATAATAGATAGGGAATATAGAGGCTTTTCTTTCGGATTTCGATCTAGAATGCATCATTGAGAATGCAAATGGATATGAGACGTAAGGTTTTTCTAAGTAACTAACCTTCAATATGAAGGGGATGGGCATAGAATCAAAGGCCCCTCCGACTTTTAAAGCAATCTTTATTCTGATATAATTGGTATGCTCTGGGACGGAAGGATTCGAACCTCCGAATAGCGGGACCAAAACCCGTTGCCTTACCACTTGGCTACGCCCCATTTAGATTTCTAGTCGACACTAATAAACACTAATATTGTTATTAGTCGTTCGTCAATTCCAGTCCAAATATTTATGGAATAGATTAGATTGTTGCTAGGATTTTGACACGTATAGACATAGAATTAAACTGAATTTATTGATCATTACATATAATTCAATTAAGATATTTATGAAAGTATGATTTCTTCTATTCTCTTTTGAGACTTGAAGTATTCTTGATTGGGTTAGTTAAAAGAAAAAGAAGGATTTTTTGGTCTACCCTACTTTATTCTTTTTTCCCTTATATCAATACCATATCAATAACTCAATCAAAATTCAATTATCTCCAAGAACAAAATGTTTGTTATGCTTAATATCTTTAGTTTGATCTGTATCTGTCTTAATTCTGCCCTTTATTCGAGTAATTTTTTCTTCGCCAAATTGCCCGAAGCCTATGCTTTTTTGAATCCAATCGTAGATGTTATGCCAGTCATACCTCTGTTCTTTTTTCTCTTAGCCTTTGTTTGGCAAGCCGCTGTAAGTTTTCGATGAAATATTTAATACTGCCCTAGAAAAATTCATGATTTCTTCGAGAAAAAAATTCTAACAATTGATAAGATTAGAAAAATCTTAGATTATGAACCCTCAATTAAAACATTGAAAGTCAAAGTATCGGATAGTCGCAATAAATCTGTATCACCTCATTCTAACCCTTTCCTTTTTCCAGTGAAAGGCACTATTAATTAGGGTCCCCCACAATATCTAATTGTGGGTATGAAAGAAAATTTTGGCAATGAAAGACTCTTAATTACAAATGATTTTTTGAAAATGCTTTTCCATTTCTAGAAACTACTTCTCATGTCTTGGTGTCAAAATAGGAGTCAAAATAGGATATGTGGTATAAAAATGGAAAATCTATTCTCTTTTTCCCAAAAAATGATCTTGGAGATTGTGTAATGCTTACTCTCAAACTCTTCGTTTACACAGTAGTGATATTCTTTGTTTCTCTCTTCATCTTCGGATTCCTATCTAATGATCCGGGACGTAATCCTGGGCGTGAAGAATGAAGAATAAAAAATAAAGGCATTTTCCTTACTTGATTTTCAAATTTTCTTCGGATTTTATCTATTCCACACCTTTAACTATGAAAAAGAAAAAGGGTTCGAGAAATTCGAAAGATAAATAAAATATCAATTCATCAATGGAAACGGAAAGAGAGGGATTCGAACCCTCGGTACGAATAACTCGTACAACGGATTAGCAATCCGCCGCTTTAGTCCACTCAGCCATCTCTCCCATACATAAAGTAAAGATTGAAAAAGTCTTTCTTTATCTTTCTTTATTATTTTTTTATCTCTTTTTATTATATAGATATATACAACTTTTATCAGCAATTCCAATTCCATAAAGTAAGGGCTCGAAAAATATATTTCCAATAGAAATATAGAAAAAAAAAGAATCTTTCTTTGAGTTTGTTCAAAAGGGCCTTTTTATTTTATTCCCACGGCCCGGATAGGTACTGACCTATCCAGGCCCTTTTTTGTTCCAATGAATCATAGATAGAAAAAAATTTATCTGATTTGAAAACAAAAATGCTTGTTATTAAAGCAACAACAATAATAAGAAGAACTATTTCCATTCCTATGATATAGAGTCAAAATAGAATCAAAATGTGAGTTCTTCTTATTATTTTATAATTCTTTTTTTCTTGTTTTTTTCTTTACT